CTTAGTTGATATCTCGCAAACGAGCTTTGAAACTACCGGTTGGGTAGTTTATGTATTTCCTGTTGAACAGAAAAGCAGAAGCGAACTACTTGTTTAACGCGGGCAGGCAGGTCGAACAAAGTACTTGTCAGCTCCTGGAAGAGAAGCTTCGACCTCGGCCAGTTTGACTGAATCTACTTGAATTGGAACAAACGACTTATACTGTTTACGATTTTCATCCGTTTTGTTTTAGGAATTCCTCCTTGCTTTCCCCTTTGACCTGTGCCAAACTCCACTTTTGCTGTTGCCAGGTGGAATGATTCATTCAACCTCGGTATCGGCAACCAAGACACCCTTCTCTGTCGAATGAATCTTCAAATCATCATCTTCAAACCACGACTCCGATCACGGTTTCCAGTTGACTTTATCTCAGGTGACAGGGGCAGGAGAACACTTCACAAAATGCGCTTTGACAGCGAGCGAGATCTTTGAAATTCAATCAGAACAGCACTGGGTGGGTAAGATATAGGATTCTTGTCTGAGTCGCGTGGATCACAAAATGGATCTATGATTTCAAGTCCACTCGTTGATTTCGAGAAAACCGAATCAATTGGCTTTTTTCCCAGCGATGCCTCCAACTCGAGATTTTGATTCATAGAACTGGCCATCAAATGTATATTCATCCATCTATCAGCTGCGTCTTCTTTAGTGAATGAAAGAGGGACTCGTTTCATAGGTAGCAAGGATAGGAAGAAGGGGTTCAATGAAGGCAGCTGTTGAGGTTTTTATTCCAACTAGCGAGGAAAGGCCTCGTTTTGGTCCTGTAGAATGAATGTGAAAAGCAGAATCCTCAGAATCGTATGATTCAGATACCTGACGAAATGAACAGATAAAAGATCGGGATAGCCGGGATGACCTATTTCAAGATCAGATGATCCACCTCTTTGTCCGCTTGGGAGGGCTAACTCGGATAGGTCAGATACGAGGGAAAGAGCCCATAAAAGAGAGATCGGATGCCCTTTCCGATGCAGTTCACGATGCGGAGCTGCCAACTAGCTAAGCTAGGTAGTTTGTTGTTAGAATATCTATCCTAGTAGGAAGATGGAAAGAATATACTATACACTATAGGAGAGTCAAAGAATAGGCCTGTTGGAACTATATCAAGATTAGAATGACAAGGAATATCCGTATCCGTATATAATAAGTTGGGCTCTATCCTTCCCGCCCACCTCAAACATATCTGGAGGGAAGAATCCGAGGGTAGCCTGATGATTAAGGGACAGGGACACTGTCAACAGGGTATGGTTCTTTTTTATCACCCCGGATGACGCACACTGCTTTAAATAAAGCGCAGTGAATAATGCGCCAGACCGCCTAACCAGTTGAACCGTTCTCTTATAGAACGGGTAAGCCGCAAAAGAATGTTCCTTGCTTCCAGCTATCCTCATGAGTCATTTTTGCTGTAATCTGTCTCTCGATAAGAAGCTTTCTTTTGATCCGGGTTAATCTCGTCTTCTTGAAGAATTACGGATTCCTAAACCTAGTAAGGGAAAGCGATTCTACTCCAATTGCATTCATCAGTTGGATGAGAGTGAGAATAGAAAGGAAGCCGGGAGGAAGAATGGAGTATAGCATTACCTCTAGAGTACAACCCTACTCCTGCGCCCCTCAATCCCATATCTACTACTTAGTCAAGCCCTTAACTACTTCTATATCTTAGAACAACCCTGCTCTCTGATCGACGTTTTATAGTCTTCATATCTATGGAAAGAGGAAGCTAGGAGAGGATTCTAAACAATTCTATCGAGCCGAACAACAAAAAGAGAAAGATAGAATACCTTTCTTAGCTAGCCTAGCGTGCTATAAACCTACAGGGAACAAGAGCCAGATCGAAGACATTCCTTTCCTTCTTTTATACCCCTCTCTTCTTAGTTGCTCCTCTTTCTAGGGATCTAATGGTCGTAGACCACCTTCTTGTGACTATGTTGAAGAATTCTTTCCCCCCTTTGAGTTCTCGAGTGAAAGGGTCCAAGCCATAGGAAAATATCCTGTTTCTCTCGCAACATATCTAGTTTATCCTGAAGCAGCATTTCTCGAAGTAGCATTCCCATAAGTAGAGGATGAAACCCTTGCTTGTTTATCCCGACGAGGGTTTATGAATCACTCAAACGAGCCTTTGACGCCGCATCTGAATCGGCATCCCTATCCATATGTTTATGCGCAGGGGCATCCAAATCCGAATCTGTAGAATCTATTGGGGAATCCCCATCCGCACCCGAATTTGCTAAATCTAGTATAGTGGGTCTTGTTCCGATGCGGGAAAAAATCTTTTTAAAAGGCATCTCGGCGAAAGAGGACTGAGAACCATAAGGCGAGCGCCAAAACGCTAGCACAAACTGCTCCCACAGACACGCATGATAAGGGGGTGTGGGGACAACCAGGCCACCACTTTTACCAGATATGGGTCCGGACGACCCATTCACCCTTAACTAGAACCCAACCCTTAAGAGGCTAAGGTCCA